AATTTGTATCAAATTTGAACTAGTAACTAATCCCAACATGGAAGTACTGAAAAAACTCATATAAGCAAAAAATCTCAAGTATCCTTGATCATGAGCCATATAATTATCACTATAAATAAGAACCATAATTCCAACAGTAGTGATTAACATTGACATAATAGAAGTAAGTGGATCGATCAAGTAGCCGAATTCTAAAGAAAAATCATTATCCAGGGTCCACGACCATACATATTGATAGATAGAACTGCTATTTATTTGCTGAATAGACAGATTAGTTGAAAAAATCATGACTATACTTAACAATAAAATACTCGGAAAAGCCCATATACGACGAAGGTTTTTTGTTGCTGTCGGAAAAAGAAGAAGTCCCACTCCTATTAACATAGGAACTGGGAGTGGAACGAAAGGTATAATCCACGCATATTGATATGTCTGTTCCATAAAAAAGTTTTTTTAATTCTTAATTAATATTAATTATTTCCGATTCACGAGACCTTACCTCTTTTGGAAGGAAAGAAGTCAATAAAAAATGAAGATATACACTAATAGATATAGATAGAATAGAATTTTTCTTTCTGTTTACTTATTCTTTCGTAGTTTCGGTGAAATACTTCAAATTATTCAAATCAAGAAGTTACAATTGGTCAAATCATATGATAGAAAGAGATTAATTACCAGTCTCCTTCGCATTTGAAAATTCAAACAAAATTAGGGATATTTTTCCCAAGTTTTACAAGTTACTCAAAATATTATTATTTTTCAAAATATTTTATGTGATTTTCCTATATCTTTTACCCATCCTATCTATTCTTTTAGATTTTTAGAAAAAAAAATACATAATGATAATGAATTAGAAAAGAGCAGATTTTTTTTGAACATAAATGTCTTTCACATCCAGCTCTAACAATGAGTAATCTCTTAATTTTATTTAAATGGCAGTTCCAAAAAAACGTACTTCTGCATCAAAAAAGCGTATTCGTAAAAATTTTTGGAAAAGGAAGGGGTATCGGGCAGCGTTAAAAGCGTTTTCCTTAGGGAAATCTCTTTCTACCGGGAATTCAAAAAGTTTTTTTGTGCGACAAACAAATAAAATAAGCAAATAAAATAAGTAATAAAACATAACACGTTGGAATAATTGAAATCGGCCTGAGTCAATTTTTGACTCATTTCGAAAATCAAATTCTCGATTTCCATTTCCTCTTGAGTTAATCAATAGGAAATGGAAATCATTCCACTCGTAGAATATGTAGAAGACTTATTTTTGCGTTTACCTTACCGAAACCGAATTGAAAAAAAAAATAATAGAAGATACTAATAATTTCTTTTGAGTCTATTATTTGTGCAATTTTCTTACTTTTGGATTTTCTATATCTATAAATTTCTATACTATATAGGGCTCATATATCTCTCGCCATAAATCCACGCAAAACATTTAGTGTAGATATTCTGGATAAATATGTGTTAATTTTGAATGATCAAAAATAGGTTCTTTTTTTTGTTCATTCAAAAAATTGATTTTTTGGTTTCACTTTTTGAAAATAAAATCAATTTAAAACAGTTCATTAAAATGAAATAAAAATATTTTTTTGACGGTTCTATCCCTTAATTCATAGTAGGACTATCTTCTTTTACAAGAGTTCAAGTGGAGGAGAATATAAAATACACAATAAAACTAAGGCATTAAACTAAAATGAAAATAATGAACCTTCAAATACCTGTTTGAACGAATTTTTATTCATTAATTTGAATAAATATTGCACCAATTGAATTCTTAAATCTAGACGATTGCTTATTCACAGGCTATTATCAGGTCAAGACAAGCCGCTATGGTGAAATTGGTAGACACGCTGCTCTTAGGAAGCAGTGCTAGAGCATCTCGGTTCGAGTCCGAGTGGCGGCATGTCATCTCCTAAAAAAAGTAAATAGATCCTATAATAAATTTAATTCCCGATTTCAATTTTATAATTAAGGGACTCCTTTTTTTATGATATTTTCAACCTTAGAGCATATATTAACTCATATTTCTTTTTCGATCGTTTCAATTCTAATTACAATTTATTTGATAACCTTTTTAGTCGATGAAATGGTAAAGCTATATGATTCATCCACAAAGGGCATGATAATGACTTTTTTCTGTATAACGGGGTTATTAATTACTCGTTGGATTTATTCGGGACATTTTCCACTAAGTGATTTATATGAATCGTTAATCTTTCTTTCATGGAGTTTTTCCATTATTCATATAGTTCCATATTTCAAAAAAAATAAAAATATTTTAAGTACCCTAATTGGTCCAAGTGCTATTTTTACCCAGGGCTTTGCTACTTCAGGTCTTTTAACTGAAATACACGAATCCACAATATTAGTACCCGCACTTCAATCTGAGTGGCTAATAATGCACGTAAGTATGATGATATTAGGCTATGCGGCCCTTTTATGTGGATCATTATTATCAGTATCACTTTTAGTCATTACAGTTAGAAAAAAGAAAAAGTTTTTTTCTACGAGTAATCATTTATTAAATTTAAATGAATCATTTTTCTTTGGTGAAATCGAATACATGAATGAACGAAGTAATGTTTTACAAAATACTTCTTTTTTTTCTCCAAGGAATTATTATAGGTCGCAATTAAGTCAACAATTGGATTATTGGAGTTATCGAGTTATTAGTCTAGGATTTATCTTTTTAACCATAGGAATTCTTTCTGGAGCAGTATGGGCTAACGAAGCATGGGGATCCTATTGGAGTTGGGACCCAAAAGAAACTTGGGCTTTTATTACTTGGATCATATTCGCGATTTATTTACATACTCGAACAAATATAAAATGGAAAGGTACTAATTCCGCAATTGTGGCGTCTATTGGGTTTCTTATAATTTGGATATGCTATTTTGGGGTCAATCTATTAGGAATAGGACTACATAGTTATGGTTCATTTATATTAACATCTAATTGAATTGAAAAAAAAAGGGGGGGTTCTTCCAATATACATAGGAATAGAAAAGTGTACAGCACATATCATATAAAAAATTTTTGTATGAGCTGTTGAGACCCCGGCGAATCACTATAATATTTATTTGATTCACCGGGGTCTCAACAGCTCAATTTTTTGACTTAATGTAAGAGAAAAAAAAGCCTTCTTTTTGTCATTGTAGAACGAACATTTTTTTATGAATAAAAACTATCTATAAAAAAAATTAGATAGAATAACTTCAACCCTTTCAACTGATAATGAAAGAACGAAATCCGGGTACATACCAATACCTAGTACGGGTAAAAAAATAGAGATCGAAATAAATAACTCTCGCGGTCCAGAATCAAAAAAATAATAATTTGGAACATTAAATATCTTGTATCCATAGAACATCTGACGTAAGATAGATAATAAATAAATAGGAGTTAATATAATTCCAATTGCCATTACAAAAGTAATTAGGAGTTTTGTCATTAAAAGATATTTTGGACTAGTAATTAGTCCAAAAAATACTATTAATTCGGCAACAAAACCACTCATACCGGGTAATGCAAGGGAGGCCATCGAAAAGCTACTGAACATCGTGAATATTTTTGGCATTGGGATAGCTATTCCGCCCATTTCGTCAAGATAAACAAGACGTGTTCTATCATAAATCGTTCCGGCCAAGAAAAAAAGTGCAGCACCAATAAATCCATGAGAGATTATTTGTAAAAGGGCTCCGTTGAGCCCCATATCGGTGATAGAACTAATTCCTATAATTATGAAACCCATGTGAGATACAGAGGAATAGGCTATCCTTTTTTTTAAATTACGTTGACCAAGAGATGTTGAAGCTGCATAAATTATTTGCATTGCGCCTACAATTATCAACCAAGGAGAAAATATAGAATGAGCATGAGGGAATAATTCCATATTAATCCTAACTAACCCATACGCTCCCATTTTTAATAAGATTCCGGCTAGAAGCATACAAGTACTATAATGTGCTTCTCCGTGGGTATCTGGTAACCATGTATGCAGAGGTATGATTGGTAATTTGACAGCAAAAGCAATAAAAAATCCAATATAAAATATTATTTCCAAGGCCACAGGGTAGGACTGATTGGCTAATATTTCAAAATTTAATGTTGGTTCAGTAGAACCATATAAACCTATACCCAGAACTCCCATTAAAAGAAAAACAGAACCCCCCGCAGTGTATAAAATAAATTTTGTAGCTGAGTACAGACGTTTTTTTCCTCCCCACATGGATACAAGTAAATAAACGGGAATTAATTCTAACTCCCACATGAGGAAAAAAAGCAAAAGGTCCCGAGAAGAAAATAATCCTATTTGTCCGCTGTACATTGCTAACATCAGGAAATGAAATAATCGAGAATCTCGAGTAACTGGCCAAGCCGCTAAAGTGGCTAAAGTAGTGATGAACCCCGTCAGTAAAATGGGTCCTATAGAGAGTCCATCTATTCCTAATCTCCAATGGAAATCAAAAAAATCGATCCATTTATAATCCTCCACTAGTTGGACTAATGGATCATCCGATTGAAAATGATAGCAGAATGCATAAGTCGTTAGAAGAAGTTCTAGGATACATATACATAGAGTATACCAACGGATTACTCTATTTCCTCTATGTGGAAGAAAGAAAATTAAGGAACCCGCAAATATTGGCAAAACTACAATTATTGTTAAGCAAGGAAAGTGGTTCGTAGTAAAGACAAGATACACTTGGTCCAGAAAACCCGTGCTCAATTTTTAGTATTTAAAATTGAGCACGGGTTTTGTCGGTAAAAAAAAGTAAAATGGATTCAAATAGAGTTTTATGGAACGTATCAATAAGCTAGACCCATACTGCGAGTTGTTTCATGCCATAAATAAACCCGAACACTCAAGAAATCCGTTGGACAGGCGGATTCACATCTCTTACAACCAACACAGTCTTCAGTCCTTGGAGCAGAAGCTATTTGTTTAGCTTTACATCCGTCCCAGGGTATCATTTCTAATACATCAGTGGGGCACGCTCGGA